TAACTGAATTTTGGGTTGTTCGGTCAAGTAACGGAAACTCAATAGAATTCATAACTGTCTCAATGGAATCTTTTCCTTCTTTTTGATTTTGATTGTCTGAATATTCAGGAGCTAAGACCATTCCAATGCTCCTTTTCGCCATGCATAAACTGAACCAACAATTGGGATAAGCACGAAAATTAAAGCTTCTATAAATACAGATACACCCAATACATCGAAACTCATTGCCCATGGATAAAGAAAGACCGTTTCAACATCAAAAACAACAAAAACTAGAGCAAACATATAATAACGGATTCGGAATTGTAACCAAGCATCCCCCATGGGTTCTATACCCGATTCATAACTAGAGAGCTTCTCTGGTCCTTCACTAATCGGGGCTAAAACTCCGGAAATTAGAAATGCCAAAATAGGAATAACACTTGATATTATTAGAAATGCCCAGAAGATATCATATTCGTGAAGCAGAAACATAGATGTACTCCTATGAATGTGGAATATACCGAATTAGTCGATTCGAATCGGAATTGTCAATTCATCCATAACTGCTTAGTCGAAACAAACATTTTGATCGAACCACATAGTTTCGTTTGTTTGCTGTGGGTCATGTCTCGTTTCAAGATTTATCCAACGTAATCTCACTTACTTCGATTCTATTTCGATATAGTGTAGACATATCATGCTCTTATACAAATAAAATTCTCTCAATTTCACTTTGCCTCGGATTCTCTATAAAAAGGGAATGAAAGAATATATTCAATTAAATAATATGAATTGAAATAATATTCATATTCATAAATAAAATGAATAAAAGAAAGATTCAATTAAATATTAAACATAAATGTTATGTTAAAATTGAAATATTCAATTAATATAATCAAAGAAGAGGTCTGGCTCATTTTTTCTCTTTTTTTTTGCTTAGTGATTTAGAATATAGTCAGTAGTCAGATGTAGTAGAATGTCTAGGGATTTCCATCTCGTTATGGTATATTCGACTCGGTTGTCGTTCGTGTATTCTTTTCATTAAGATCTGGATAGAGGATCATTGCTTCTATTGATTCGATACGGATACAGAAACAGAATGCATCGACCAATTAGATTCTCTCTCCTTGTCCCAGATTTATACTTAATTGATTTTATTCAATCCGTTGAATTCTGAGGAACCCTTATATATAAGTTCCTATACCCAAATTAGAGACTTTGGACCTGTACTACCCCGACCTTACCCCCCAGAAACAATCGAATTATTTAATTCGAGTTCGAAGTCTTGAAAGAGCATTCCATTTCGGACCAATTTCTAGGACTAAAGATCTTGATTTGGAATGACTCGAAATACTTGTTAATGTAATAATATCTAGTAAGACCAACGGTTAGGCTTCGTGACAATAAAAAGGCTTCTTTTGAAACAAACCTACACAATGGAGCATAGTGCAGTGGTAGAGTCGGATGAATTGTAAATGATCTACAGAAGATACTTCTAATGGAATGGAATCACGCGTTGTCGAACGATTCGACAGACCCACTCATAAAAATAAAAATAGAAGAGGGCGCAAACATTGATTAGGACCAAGTCATTATCTCTGAAACTGGGGTTGTTGTTCCACCAAAAAGTGATGAGTTGGGGGATTCCTAACTCATCCAAGTTCAAATGGCCCCCAATCTTCTTGCATAAAGTCTGCATCGGTAGAATTGGAATACAAAAAAATAAGTATTGTACAGAAACAGAAAAATAACTACTTGTTTTGCCAGGCCGGTTATACGAAGAAAAGCCTATTTTACAATGAAACTTACCAACTTCGTTTTTGAAACTCCGGCTTACAAATACAAGAACAAGAATAGGTACTAGATCCATGTGACTTACTATTCGATTTGATTTGGTTGGGTCAGGTTGGAGTTTTTAGCCAGGCTCATGTTATGATTTTGACTTCATAAATTGACTTGGGTATACCAAAGCAAAGGTGTATCACTAAATCTTTGATCATGGACAAGAAAAGAGGAAAAAGTCGTATGTCATTCACACACGAAGATTAATGAAGAAGAATGGCTTTGTTTATCCGAGATTTGAAAATGATCCGATTGGATCCATTGGAATAAATTCTTGTTTTCATTTTCATGCCCCGAGGGATCGATCTCCGTGAGCATGTGGGAATGATTCCATTTCTATGGACCAATCAACCGGCCAGCCACAAGCAAGCATTAATTAGGAAATGAAAACTATACAAAAAAGTATAGGGCTATACGGACTCGAACCGTAGACCTTCTCGGTAAAACAGATCAAACTGATTATTGTCGAAATGATTCGAACTGTTTCAAAGACCCAACATGCATTTTTTTTGCATTGGGCTCTTTCATTAACTGATAGAAAGATCAGCTCGTTCACCATATTTTTTCTTGACAGGAAGATAACGAGATGGCTCCATGGGCTCTGATTCATTATTTGTATTCTGATTCAGGAGCAATACCAAAGTGTTTCAAAGAAGGGTTACCTTGACGTAGGTCT